CTCTCAATTAGGTGAAGGAAGTATGACTGCCTTACCAATCGTCGAGACCCAGTCAGGAGATGTTTCAGCTTATATTCCTACTAATGTAATTTCCATTACAGATGGACAAATATTCTTATCCGCCGATCTTTTTAATGCTGGAATCAGACCTGCTATTAATGTAGGGATTTCTGTCTCGAGAGTAGGATCCGCCGCTCAAATTAAAGCTATGAAACAGGTAGCTGGAAAATTAAAATTGGAATTGGCTCAATTCGCTGAATTAGAAGCCTTTGCCCAATTTTCTTCTGATCTCGATAAAGCTACTCAGAATCAATTGGCAAGAGGTCAACGATTACGTGAGTTACTGAAACAATCTCAATCAGCCCCTCTCACAGTGGAAGAGCAGATAATGACCATTTATACCGGAACAAATGGTTATCTGGATGGATTAGAAATTGGACAAGTAAGAAAATTTCTCGTTCAGTTACGCACTTACTTAAAAATGAATAAACCTCAGTTCCAAGAAATCATATCCTCTACCAAGACATTAACCGCTGAAGCAGAAAGCTTGTTGAAAGAAGGTATTCAAGAACAACTGGAACGTTTTATACTTCAGGAGAAAGTATAAAAAAGGAAATGGATCCTTCTTTTTTTTTTAGTAAATTTTATTCTTTAATAAAAATAAAATTTTTAATAAATTCTATAATTATAATATAGAAGTATATCTAAGTTAAGTATATATATAATATAAAGAAATATATAACTAAATATCTGTTTAATATTAAATATTAAAGCATTCAGAATTTATTTATTATTCTATATTCTTTCTTATCTTTTTTCTAATAAAGAATAAAAATATATTTTATAATAATATATTTTATAATATATAAATGGAAATAATAGATAAATATCAATATATTTATATCTATATTGATATTGCGTCCAATAGGATTTGAACCTATACCAAAGGTTTAGAAGACCTATGTCCTATCCATTAGACAATGGACGCTTTTCGTTTTTTTTACTTTATAGTTGTTACAAAAAAAAGAAGGTGCGAAATCTTTTTAGCAATTGTGTATTGAAATAAATTCAATACACAATTGCTATTAGACTTTTCTAATACATAAAATTGTCGGGAAGGGGGCAATTTACAACTTAGAGCGGGTAGCGGGAATCGAACCCGCATCGTTAGCTTGGAAGGCTAAGGGTTTTAGTCGACGTCGATTGATCATTTTTATATTTTTAACGTCTCTAATTCAAAACCGAACATGAAACTTTGGTTTCATTCGGCTCCTTTATGATGTATGGAGAAATTACCAAATAAAATATGACGGGAACGGAATCAAAATTCGACCCATAACATCTATGTTAGCTTTTTTCCGTCTGGGTGCTTTCACAGAAAATTTTGCTTTATAGATGATCCTTCTAGAAGATATAAAGGGAGAACCCGAACAATCTTTCTAGTTACTTCGTTCTTTATTTCTATTTAATAGAATCCTTAGGAAAAGTATTTTGTTTCCACCGAGCTAAAACAATATAATATGTCGATGTCTTTAGTAAACTAAAGTTATGATTTAATAGCTATTTTGCTTCAATTTTTTCTATACCAAACAATTAATAGAGCTGAAGATTTAGTTACGATTAGAAAGAAACTTTTCTAGCTTTATCCATGGATCCTCTTGTTATACTTATTGAATTGTAAATAGTCATCCAATTCAAAAAATTATGTTTCGGAATTTCATAATCCAAATTTACAATTGATTAGAGTCTTTGGATACAAATTACGAGAATTTATAATCTTCCTTGAATTTTTAATTGAAAGGTAAAGGACTAAATCCTTTTAAGAAATAAAGTTTTTGATCGGAAGATGAATCAAACCGAGAGACCCTTTAACTATATAAAGGGATTAAAGGAACGAATCACACTTTTACCACTAAACTATACCCGCTACAATGCAATTATTGTATATAAATTGACCTTTTGTCGAACAAAGTAATCGGGGGTGTAATAAAAAAAATTGAAAAAAAAATTATAAAATTATAGCGTCGACGCGTAGGCTTAATAAAATTAGTAAATCGGATTCCATTTTTTTCAATTTCAGATCTTTTTTTTTCTAAAACTCCATTGGATGAGTCTTTTAACTTTAACAAGAAAAGGCCCGGCTGGGGACTGACCAGGCCAGGCTAAAAAAAAAACTAAATTATATATATATAATAAAATATAAAAAAGAAAACGAAAAAAATATATATAATATTAAAGAATAATCTATACAAAAAAGAAAGCTTTTAAAGAATAAAGTGGAGAAGGCTTTTTTTTCAAGCCCTTTTTATAATGGAACCTAATTAAGTATCCTTTTTCAATTAGGAGAGATGGCTGAGTGGACTAAAGCGTTGGATTGCTAATCCATTGTACGAGTTAATCGTACCGAGGGTTCGAATCCCTCTCTTTCCCTTTCTCCTTTTGATGATGTGTAATAGAAAAAAACAAATAAAATTCGAGCATTTTAACTAATTAAATAAAGCAATAAAAAATTAAATAAAGCAATAAAAAACCTTGCTTTTTTTATTCTTCACGTCCCGGATTACGTCCTGGATCGTTAGATAGGAATCCAAATATGAAGAGAGAAACAAAGAATATAACTACAGTGTATACAAAAAGTTTGAGAGTAAGCATTACACAATCTCCAAGATCTTACTTTTTTTTTTTTTTTAAAGAGAATAGATTCTCTATTTTTATACCAAATATCTAACTTTGATACCAAAAAATCAAGTGATTTATTTTTGTGAGCTCGAATCTAATTAGGTTCTTTCGTTTAGGGAAAAGAGGATAAAATTTAGGAATATAGAATGATCCAGATTTAGTATGGCTACCAAAAAAATTCAATATTTGAATTGAGAGTTCGTTCATACGTCAAGATTTTTTTGATCTTTTGAATTGTTGGAAGAAAAAAACTGCGAATTTTTAGAAGACAGTATTAAGAATTTCATCGAAAACTTACAGCTGCTTGCCAAACAAAGGCTAAGAGAAGAAAGAAAAGAGGTATTACGGGCATAACATCTACGATTGGATTCAAAAAGGCGTAGGCCTCAGGCAATTTGGCGACTAAAAAAGTGCTTGAAAAAAGGGCAGTATTAAAACAAATACAGATAAAATTAAATATATTAAGCATAACAAAAATTGATGTTCTTGTGGATAATTTAATTTTGATTGAGTTATTAATATATTTTTTATATAAAGAAAAAATAAAGAAAGATAGTCTAAAAAGACTTTGTTGAACTTACTCAATCAAAAAACCTTTCATTCTCTTATGAGAATTAAAGAAATAATATTTTCATACAATATCTTAATTGAATTCTATGTAATGATCAATAAAGTCAGTTTGATTTGCTATCTACACGTGTCAAAACTCTAGCACCTGTGTAATCTATATTTAATTTGGGCTTAAATTGAATTGACGAACAACCAATAGCAATATTACTCTTTTTAGTAGTCTTGAATAAAAATCTAAATGGGGCGTAGCCAAGCGGTAAGGCAACGGGTTTTGGTCCCGCTATTCGGAGGTTCGAATCCTTCCGTCCCAGAGTACAGTCATTACGGAATAAATTTTCTATTGCCTTTGTACACCATCTTTCTATTTCTATTTAAAAATTAAAAATACAATATATTTTAAGAATAAAATATTTAAATGAAAATAAAAATCTACTTTTTTTCATAATTTCAACCAAATAAAAAAAAATATATATAAATATATATTTTTATATTCAAATTTCGATTTTACATATATACAATCTGATATGATATGGGATTCATTTGAATTCTGACTGAACCTTTTACGCGTAAATTCACTATTCCATTCATAGAGAAAGAAAAAGTATAGATTACGATATACTGACTGAACTATGACTATTCATGATTACAGAATTGAATCAATTACACAAACTAGAGGAATGTTATGGTAAAACTTCGTTTAAAACGATGTGGTAGAAAGCAACGTGCGACTTGAATTGAAGGACATGATCTGCTGTGGATTTTTTGATCCGCCACTTTTTATATAGGAATATAGGTGCTCTTGGCTCGACATTTTGTGTTCTATATTTTTGGAATTAAAAAAAAAAAGTACAGGATGGAGCTCGAGGAGAGTAGAAAGTTTTTTATTCCTTTCGCAGGAGTAAGGATCTAGGGTTAGTGCGAATCAATAAGTTGGAACAACTTCGTAAGTATTTTTATATTGAAAAAAAGACCTTTCAAGCAATTTTACAATGGAAAAATAAAATTTTCTTAAATTTGTAAAATTCTTTGAATCAAAAGTCTATCATGCGTGAATCAAGCGTTTGTATGATTTTTTGATAGAAATAAAATAAATCATAAACAAAATAAGGGGCTTGTTGCTGCCCTTTTTAATAAAACGATTCAAGATCACCGAAGTCATGTCTAAACCCAAAGATTCAAAGTAAGGATAAAGAATCCTGAAACAAGGAAATCCAGTTTTAAATTGTTTGAACAACTAGATCAGAATGAAGAATCAAAATTGATTCTAAAAAACGAGCCAAACAAAAAAGGGTTAGAGACTACTCAAAAAAAATAGTACTTAAGGATTCTCTGTTGAGATATTTGAGAGTTATTTAACTTGAGTTACGAGAGTAAGAATGTTACGAATTCTTTTTATGGAAAAAACTATTTAGGGTTTCAATACTGGCTAATTGATTTAATGTTTTTATTAATCTATCTAATATTTGTATTTTATACAGAGATTTAATTTATACTCGTTCAATTTTTTCTCGAGCCGTACGAGGCCAAAGCCTCTTATACGTTTCTAGGGGGGGGTATTATTCATATACATCTATCCCAATGAGCCGTTTATCGAATCGTTGCAATTGATGTTCGATCCCGAAGAGAAGGAAGAGATCTTCGGAAGGTGGGTTTTTATGATCCAATAACAAATCAAACTTATTTAAATCTTCCTGCTATTCTCGATTTCCTTAAAAAAGGCGCTCAACCAACAAGAACAGTTCACGATATTTCAAAGAAGGCAGGGATTTTTACAGAATACAGAATTAAGTCTTAATAAAACGAAATTGAATTAATGAAATATAAAAAAGAGGATGTGAAAGACTCGTATATAGCTTGGTATCAAATTTTATCTACTCTTTTCTTTCCTCCTCTTTCGCTTCCATCATTTTTTTTAGAATTTCGATTTATTATTGGTATTCCTACTAAGTTACGAATACTAAAAAAAACCTGTTAACAATTACTTTTTTATAATAATAAATAAATTTATGAAAATAATTTTGGATCTATATAAATTATAATTTTTGTATAAATACAAAATTTTATTGTATAAAAAAAATACTGTATATAAAATAATATTTTTATTATGAATAAAAGAATAAAAAATTAAAGGCCATAAAAAGGGGTCTAAAAAAGTATAAAAAGATTTGAGATTACCCTAACTGGCTTAGTTTTCCTTCATTGTATGAACTAACAAACCAAGGGGTTAAGCTTTGTTATTTTTTTCTTTTCGCCATATTAAAAATTCACAATCATATTGACAACAGTGTATCGACCAAATATAATTCTCTCATAGAGAAATAGATCTATTTATCCCGGACGCACACATGACTGGGTTTTTCTTTTTTTTCTTTATTATGGTTGTATCTACAATATTTGCAGTACTTTATTTTTTTGTTTTTTGGGGTTGCTAACTCAACGGTAGAGTACTCGGCTTTTAAGTGCGACTAGCATCTTTTACACATTTGTATGAAGAAAAGGATTCGTACAGATCTACGGTAGAGTTTGTAAGACCACGACTGATCCTGAAAGGAATGAATGGAAAAAATAGCATGTCGTATCAAGGGAGAATTCAGATAATAATTTTTTTTTTGCTTTCCTGATCGGTACAAGCTTATTTTCGGTGTCGAAAAACAAAAAGAATTCCAATTTGGGTCGAGTGAATAAATATAAATGGATGGATAAAAAAACCAGGTTTCCTGATTCCAGGAAAAAAAAGAAACGAGCTTACATTCGTAATTTGAAAATTACCCGATCTAATTAAATGTTAAAAATAGATTAGTGCCTAATACGGGTATGGGAAGGAATTTTTTTCTTGCGTGTTATTATCAATTTTTTCATGAGTCCTAATTATTTTTTCCCTAGTCCGTTTGGGTTAGGTTGGAGATGGATGTGTAAAAGAAGCAGTATATTGATAAAAAAAATATATATATTTCCAAAATCAAAAGAGCGATTAGGTTAAAAAAATAAAGGATTTCTAATCATTTTGTTTTGTTATTCTATAATATAACTAACAGAAACCTATTAAAGAGAGAGAATCCGGTTAGCAGTCTACCTGTTTCTGAGGTATCTATTGCTTTCGTAGTCTAATACCTCATTTTGACCGTATCGCACTATGTGTCATTTCAGAACTCAATAAAATAAAGACTTTACTTTCAGTTCAAATCGAATTTAAATCCAAATGGAGAAATTTCAGGGATATTTAGAGTTCGATGGGGCTCGGCAACAGAGTTTTCTATATCCACTTTTTTTTCGGGAGTATATTTATGTACTTGCTTATGATCATGGTTTAAATAGATTAAATAGAAATCGCTCTATTTTCTTGGAAAATGCGGATTATGACAAAAAATATAGTTCACTAATTGTGAAACGCTTAATTTTGCGGATGTCTGAACAGAATCGTTTTATTATTCCCACTAAGGATTTGAACCAAAATCCCTTTTTGGGGCATACCAATCTTTTCTATTATCAAATGATATCTGTTTTATTTGCAGTGATTGTAGAAATTCCTTTTTCCCTAAGATTAGGATCCTTTTTCGAAGGAAAACAATTAAAAAAATCTTATAATTTACAATCAATTCATTCAATATTTCCCTTTTTAGAAGACAAATTCTCACATTTTAATTATGTATTAGATGTACTAATACCTTACCCCATCCATTTAGAAATCTTGGTTCAAACCCTACGTCACCGGGTAAAAGATGCCTCTTCTTTGCATTTTTTTCGGTTCTGTCTATACGAGTCTTGCAATTGGAATAATTTTGATATAAAAAAAAAATCAATTTTGAACCCAAGATTTTTCTTGTTCTTATATAATTCTCATGTATGTGAATACGAATCCATCTTTGTTTTTCTACGCAAGCGGTCTTCTCATTTACGATCGACATCTTATGAAGTCCTTTTTGAGCGAATTTTATTATATGGAAAAATACAACATTTTTTAAAAGTCTTTGTTAATAATTTTCCAGCGATCCCAGGGTTGCTCAAGGATCCTTTCATACATTATGTTAGATATCACGGAAAATGCATTCTGGCAACAAAGGATACACCGCTTCTGATGAATAAATGGAAATATTATTTTGTTAATTTATGGCAATGTTATTTTTCCATATGGTTTCAACCGCAAAAGGTCAATATAAATCAATTATCTAAAGATAATTTAGAGTTTCTGGGTTATCTGTCAAGTTTGCAATTAAATCCTTTAGTGGTACGTAGTCAAATGCTAGAAAACTC